CTCGAATTGTTACCATGAGTTTTTCTTACTTAGTTAAAAAAAAAATAATACCTAGAGTCGAAGGACTAATCAGTTATTGCCCCCAACATGCCAATATTGGCACGTATAGTACGTAAATGTAACTCGTTGTTCAAACAACTGCTCAGAGTTCCTAGAGCCCCTTGTAAGGCTTGTTGGAAAACCCGTTGTCGGACTTGATTAATCGCCCTTTGTTGTTCAAAATGAATAGTTTCGTTTTTGTAATTTTCTAGTTGTTTCAAAGTCTTAGAAGTGGAATTAATAAAATTAATTCTTTCTCGCTCTATCTCAGAGTATCCATTGACTCGAAACTGATCTGCCTCCATTTCCACTTTTCGTAAGCGTGTCCGGGCCTTTTCCAGCTGTTCAATGGCTCCCCCACGTAGTTCTTCTGAATTTCGAATAGTATTCAAGATCCTCTGTTTTCGATTATCTAATAAATCACTTAATGAAAGTAGATTCTCTTTCCATTCATTTAAAAACTTCCATGATCCCTTCCCGAACCAAACATGAATCTTTCGATTCATTTGGCTCTCACGCTCAATTACTTAAATTACTTATGATAAATTCCCATATCTTTTTTTGAATGTAATGAGCCTATCCTCTACTCTCTTCATATTCCAAAATAAAAATATCAAAACCAATCACTAATCCAAAACCAAAAAAGTCGGAGGACTCTTCTGACCAAACAAAAATATGTAATTGTCAACAAAGTTGTTTCTTTTTTTTTTATCCAAAAATCCAAAAAGGGTTTTCTTCCTTTAATACACAATACATAGGTCGTCGATTCATCATTGGATAAAAGGGGGTTTAATCCCAATTTTTGTAATAAGCGGTTCAAATCATTTTATCCATATGAGTGTTCTTATATAGATAAATTATTCATTTTGAAAGCATCTCTATATTAATATTCATATTGTGGTAGAAAGAGTACCATGCTGCGTCTGGACTTCAAACGATTTAGCTTTAACCATAGTTAATGGTCCCACATTTTTGGTTGATAGAGAATCAAAGCGGATTTACCAACGAATAACGAAATGCTATGGTTCTTGCATATGATTTCTTTATTCAGAAGTCATTCGTGAGATAATGTACCTACTTTTCCTAGTTATAACATAAAAAGTACAGCTGGTTGGATCCAGCCTATTCTTGAAATAAACAACTCGCACACACTCCCTTTCCAAAAAAAACCAATACCCCAAGCACTACACTTAGATTTATTAGATTTGTTGCTAAAATATCGGTATTAAACCCGAAACTCCCGGCGGATGGCCAGTGGCCTAAAGAAACGAAAGAATCGGTTACATTTTTCATATGATCTCCTCTTATAGATAGACTAAAAAAAAAGAACAGAGTTCTTTTTGTATCGCCCTGCCCCCCCTTTGATATATTTGATATATATATATATATTTTACTATTTCTAAATCGAGCCAAAAAAGATTCGATTTAGAAATGGTGAATTACCCCCTTCTTTATTTAAACCCTTCCTAAAAAATATAAAAGGGGGTCCCTTAGACTACGAACGGAAAGGATGAAAGCGAGTGAGTATGCTAATTCCTCATCCACAAATCAGCCCTTCCCGTGGGTTATTGCTTTTTCGAATTTATAAAATTAAACAAAAGGATTCGCAAATAAAAGTGCTAATGCTACAACCAGGCCATAAATTGTTAAAGCTTCCATAAAAGCTAGACTAAGCAATAAAGTACCTCGTATTTTTCCCTCCGCCTCAGGCTGTCTCGCGATACCTTCTACAGCTTGGCCCGCAGCAGTACCTTGACCAACTCCAGGTCCAATAGAAGCAAGCCCTACAGCCAATCCAGCAGCAATAACGGAAGCGGCAGAAATCAGTGGATTCATGATAAGTTCCTCATACAAAAAAAAATGGTTAATGATACAGTCAGCCGATGAATTCTAACTTAATATTCCATCGCTACAATTCATCCAGTCGAAGTCACTACAAACTTCAAATTGAAGTAATAATCTTATTCAAGGATCAAAACTACTTTACTTCGATATCTCTTTTTTAGTTCCTATCGACAAAGTCTTTGCGAATCCGTACGACTTTCGTCCGTCCATTTCTTTGTTCCGAACCATTCTTTGAATTCTTCGATTTTTTTCTTGATTTCATCTGTTTATTCATTGAACTCACAGTCCCAGAGGATACGGAAAGACTTCTATTGGAATAGCCATCAAATTTCTAGTAGTAGGGCAAATTGAATATCTCTTTAGTTCATATATAACTAGTCAATATTTAATATCAATCACCTATACATGTCTTTCTTCCATAACGTAAACCAACTCTTCATTCATCTTAAATTCAATCGAATTCGAGAATTATGCGTCGAAAAACAAGTTGACTTATAGCATAGCGCTTTTTTACATATAATATACCTAGTAAAACCTCCCTCTCCGATCCGAATCACCCTATTTTTTATGAATCCCTTTTTTGTTTGTAAATACTTCTTCCCCTTTCTTTATCATTCTCCCGCATGGATACAATCTAAATAGACAAATTGCTTAGGCCGAATCAGTGGATAGAAATATCATTATTTGATTGATCTAAGTTCACGCAATTTATTATTTCTGAAAATTTTATTTTGGTCAATCGCTGAAGAAAATCAACTGAAAGGGGAATCCTTCTATAGAGCACCCCTCTTTTTTTACTCACACGTCGTAAACCACAAGAATTCTTATTCAAATTCTGATTCCGAATAGGAAATATTAGGATTGGCCGACCAGCAATATAAAATGAATATCTATTCAGGAGAGAATGGTATAATATAAGTGGATCAACCAAGAATTTTAGGAAAAAGATCTTTTAGATCTCTTTCCCTTTTTTTTTTACAACTCTCTACTCTAATATCTTTGGCTATTACTCTAGATTGTATATAGTGAGTTGTATATTTAGATTTCCTAATTAGATTAGATTAAATTTTTTTTGAGCCACGCATACATTACCTTGGGATAAGCTAAAAAAGAATCTTTCAAAAACTAGTCAATGATGGCCCTCCATGGATTCCCCTATATAAGCCGCGGCTAAAGTTGCAAAAATCAGAGCTTGAATACCACTTGTAAATAATCCAAGGAACATGACAGGTATAGGAACCACTAAAGGTACTAAAGAAACAAGAACAACAACTACTAATTCATCAGCTAATATATTTCCGAAAAGTCGAAAACTAAGTGATAAAGGCTTTGTGAAATCTTCTAAGATGTTAATGGGTAAAAGGATTGGGGTTGGTTGAATATATTTCCCGAAATAACCCAATCCCTTTTTGGTAAGACCCGCATAGAAATATGCCACTGACGTGAGTAAAGCCAAAGCAACAGTAGTATTTATATCATTCGTGGGTGCGGCTAACTCCCCATGAGGTAATTGTATGATTTTCCAAGGTAAAAGCGCTCCTGACCAATTAGAAACAAAAATAAATAGAAACATTGTTCCAATAAAAGGAACCCAGGGGCCATATTCTTCTCCAATTTGAGTTTTACTCACATCTCGAATGAATTCAAGTACATATTCGAAGAAATTCTGACCACCGGTCGGAATGGTTTGTGGGTTCCGAACAGTTAGAGTAGCTGAACCCAATAAGATAGCAATTACAACCCAAGAAGTAATAAGTACTTGGCCGTGGACTTGAAAACCTCCTATTTTCCAATAGAAATGTTGGCCTACTTCCACACCAGAAATATCGTATAACCCCTTTAGTGTGTTGATAGAACAGGATAGAACATTCATATTGCCCTCTTAAAAAAATATAGCTTTAAAGAAAATTATTTTGATTCAAACGTCTCTTTCTCTACGTGACTACTTGAATCCCATATATATTTATAATACCAATTCAATTCTTGAATACAACGAATCACATAATATCCCCAGTTTTTTATCTCTTTTTTTAGATCCAAAAAGAGTATCTGAGATTCATAAATAGTAACTGATTACAAAACTCTATGAAATTTCCAAAGTAAGTTAAGTTTTTTATCTTATTATTAAATTATATGATTATGAATTACGGATTTATTATATAACTAGAACGCCCTTCACGAATTGCGAATACTAATTTGTTAAGAATTAATCGAATTGAAGATATAGCGTCATCGTTGGCTGGAATCGAAATATCTGCAAGATCGGGGTCACAATTTGTATCGATTAAACAAATTGTTGGAATTTCCAAAGTGATACATTCTTGAAGGGCCGTATATTCTTCGTGTTGATCAATGATGATTACAATATCTGGTAACCCCGTCATATATTTAATCCCGCCCAGATATGTTTGCAAGTGAGATAATTGTCTTTTCAACACGGCCGCATCTCTTTTCGGAAGACGATGGAGTCTCCCTGTTTTTTGTTCTATTCTCAAGTCTCTAAACTTATGAAGTCTCGTTTCTGTAGTGGACCAATTCGTTAACATACCGCCAAGCCATTTTTTATTAACATAATGACACCGAGCCCTTATTGCAGCCCATGCTACTAGGTCAGCTGCTTTATTTTTAGTGCCAACGATTAAGAATTGTTTTCCCTTACTTGCTGCATCAAAAACCAAATCACAGGCTTCTGATAAAAAACGAGCGGTTCTAGCAAGATTTATAATATGAATACCTTTACGCTTTGCAGAAATATAAGAGGCCATTTTAGGATTCCATTTCCTAGTACCATGTCCAAAATGAACTCCGGCCTTCATCATCTCTTCCAAATCGGTGTTCCAATATCTTTTTGTCATTTCTCCCCACACCCCCCCTCTTTTTTTTTTTTGAAAAAAAAAAGAGACGAGGGTATCCTAAAATAAATAATTGTTCCGATGGAACCTTCTCTTCTACCGCAAATTGGCCGTAGATATACGACCTAAGCCATTACATTATTCCTTTTCTATTCATTATTATCATTTTTACTATTACTAAACGAAATCAAATGTTTTCAAATAAAAGGCTAAATCCGCTTTTAGGAATCATTAAATCCTATACCTATAAATGATTGTTCTGAT